ATTATAAATGAATTTTCTAGCATTTGACTTCGTATCACTGAAGGATTCAATTTTACACTTAAAAGATAACCCATAAAGTCGATAGAAGACTTATCTAATAGATTTATATAGATCTGTTCTGGTTGAAACCACACAAAAAAATGACATTGAAATAAATTAACAAAGTAGTATTTCCACTTTTTCATTATAAGGGGCGTACCCTTTAAAGCAAAAAAGAAAGTTTCTTGATATCTAACATAATGCATGTGAGGGTCCTTGAACAACTGTAGAGTAACTTGAAAACTATTAGCAAAAACTTCTGTAAAATTCTCTACTTTTCCATAGAAATAGATTCGCTCAAAAAGAACCTGAAAAAGTTTGGATCGTAAATGAAAGAATTGGATACGAAGAAAAAAGAAAATGGATTCGTATTCATATACATAAGAATTATATAAAAACACAAATAATCTTAGATTCCTTTTTGCAAAAAAACAAATAGATTTCTTTGGAAAAAAAGGACTGTTCAAATTCCAATACTCGTGAAGAAAGAGTCGTAATAAATGCAAAGAAGAAGGATCTTTCAGCCAGTACCGAAGGGTTTGAACCACTTTTTCTAGATGAATGGGGTAGGGTAGTAACCCATCTGATACATAATTTAAATGTGGAAATTGATCCTCTAAAAAAGGAAATATTGAATGAATTGATCGTAAATTCTGAAATTTCAATATTTCTGAATTTTCTAAAGAAGGCATAAATCGTAGCGAAAATGGAATTTCCACACTGAGTGCAAACCCCTCTAATATTATTTGAGAATACAAATGGTTGTTGTATATAAAAAATAGATTTTGTTTATAATCATTATCAGAAATAATCAAATGATTCTGTTGATACATTCGAGTAATTAAACGTTTTACAATTAGGAAACTCAATTTAGTGTCATAACTTAAATTTTCCAACAAAGCAGATCTATGGAAACTATGATCATGAGCAAGTATATAAAGATACTCTTGAAAGATAAGTGGGTATAGATAGAGAAAGTAATTTTTACGAGATCTATCTAGTTCTAAATATCTTTGATATTCCTCTTCCCCCATTGAATTGAATTTGAATTCGATTTGATTGAAACAAGGATAATAAGGGATTTATTGGGTTATTAAATGATACATAGTGCGATAGAGTAAAAACAAAGTATGATAATAATAATCAAATAGATACCTCGAAAACAAAAACAAACTCATCAACGGATTCTCTAGCATCCCTTTTTTCCGCCCAATTGGTTTATGTTCATTATAGCAGAAGAAGACGATTAGAAATCCTTTACTTTTTCAAGTCAATCGCTCTTTTGATTTTGGAAAAATCTCTTTATCAATATACTATTTATTATACACATTCATCTCCCCTCATGGAATAGTTAGGATTCATTAAAAAAATAGAAAATCCGCTCATGAACAAGCCTTTCACGCATCGGGTACTAATATATTTTTAACGTCTAATTAGATCGATAATTATTCAAATTTCGAACGGAAACTCGTTACTTTTTTATCTTTCTCTATCTAATTGAAGACGTAGGTCTCTATCCATTTATTCACTTGACAAATTTGGAATTCATTTGTTTATCGTCCGCCCCAAGATTTCAAACAAGGTTTGAAGACGATTCGGTAAAATGAAATATTCTCAGAATTCTTCATTGATACGACATGCTATTTTTTCCATTCATTCCTTTCAGGATCAGTCGTAGTCTTACAAACTATACCGATGGTATGGACGAATCATTTTTTCATATAAATGTGTAAAAGGTGTTAGCCGCACTTAAAAGCCGAGTACTCTACCGTTGAGTTAGCAACCCTAAAAACGAAAAGAATTCGTTTATGTTAATACAATCGGAATCAAAATACATAAAAAAGAAAAAAAAAAAAGATATACTCAAATCAAAACATTAAAATAACCAAAAAAGAAAAAAAAATACTTATAGAAGAAAAACAAACAAAAATAGATCCCAATAGCAGATAGATCTACTTACTTAGATTATATTGAGTTGCTGCACTGTTGTCAATATTAATATCTTGCAAAATAGACAATGAAGAAAAGACTTGAATTGAATAATAATATTCAAAAAAATCAGTCGAACCCACTAACTGACGTGTAATAACTTTCAAATAGCTCAAAGAAAACTCTTTCTATTTAGGCATTTTCTTTATTGATATTGAGTGATCCCTACTTTCCTTTCTTTTTGTTTGTCTTTTTTTTTTAGAATCCATTTTTATTCATTATTTGTTGAAAGAATTGAAAAGGATATTTCCTTTTTCCAGGATACTTTGTCTTTGCCTTGAATCATTGGGTTTAGACATTACTTCGGCGATCTTAAATCGTTCAAAAATAAAATGGCCAAAAGAAAAAAAAGAATGGCTGCAACATACCACTTTTTGAGATTTCTTTATATTAAAATATTCAATTAAAGAACCAAACTAAGGATTGATTCCCACATCATAGACTTTTTTTTATTAAAAGAATTTGTCCAATTCCAAGAAACTTTTTTCGTGTCTTGGATTCGAAACTTGCTTGCTCGAATTAAATTCTTTCAATATCGAAAAGATACTTACGAAGTTGTTTCCGCTTATTGATTGGTACTAACCGTACTTGCCCTGGAGAAATAAATCAATACTTTCTACTCGAGCTCCATCATGTACTATTTCCATTACAACCCAACAAAAATGGAAGGGTCTAGTGTCTAACAGAACAAACGATATCGAGCCACGAATACCTTCCATTTTCTATACTTAATTATATAGGTTCTATACTTAATTATATAGGTAGGGTGGGTGTAGAAATCCACAGTCGATCATGTCCTTCAAGTCGCACATTGCTTTCTAGCACATCGCCTCAAACGAAGTTTTACCCTAACATTCTTTGAATTTTGTAATTTTGAACCGGTATATACTAGATTCCATTATGTAATCGTGAATAGTCATCGCTTCCATCGATCTAAATTTTTAACTTCTATTGGATAGTCTATGAAAAAATATCAGAAAAAATGCACTTTACTATTTTAATATGATAATATCATGTTTTAGTGTATTAATATTTTATAAATATTATTTGATTTCCAATTCACAGATTATTAATATGATGAAAAAATAAGTTCTTTTTGAACCTTCAGCTTGTGAATTTTCAGCCTCAAGTGATTCAATAGGATGGATTCGCAATTTGCCAATTTCCAATTTCTACAAGTACCAAGAACTCATAAGAAATCATTAAAAAGATTCAATTTCAAAAAAATTGCCCCATCTAGATATCAATATCATTATTTGAATCAAATTGTACATTTATTTAAAATATAAAATCAAATTGGGATCTTATTTTCTACTAAGATAAATAAATTGGATATTCAAATTCGGATTAAATCACTCATCCAATGATTTAATATAATCAAAAAAATAGTTAAAAAAAGCCAATTTTGTTTAGTGGAGCCGTGGATAAAAAAGACGGGTGTAACGAAAGATTTAAGTTGCGAAATACTAGGAGTCCCTTTATCAGCGAGACTAAACAAGTAGTCATTAATTATGACAAGTAGTCATTAATTATGGATATTCTATCTATGTTAAATATTTAAATTAAGTAAGAAATGAAAAAGCATTTTTGACAGTCGAAAAATCGAAATAAAAATGAAAATCAAGAGTGTCAATGAAAAGAATACATATATATAAACATTTCTTCTTTTTAATTTCTTCTTTTTAGTCTTAGATTAGTAGAAGTAGTTTAAGTTTATTTTACTTCGATTTTTATGAAATCCTTTTTGAAAGTGAATTGAATATATGAATTAATCCCGCCTTAATTCTTACTCGTTTTTTAGAGTTTTTGTGTTGATTAAAGATTAAATAAAGTAACGACAAAGACGCCCAGATTAAGTCATTATTGTGTATTTTTTTTTACCTTAAACAGGCTTAAGTTAAGAAAATGAAGTCTATTAATTGAATAATTGAATTCAAAATATGATATGCATCATTGAAAATTCAAATAGGCTTAGGTGTAAGACTTCTATCTAAGTAACTAATGTCAAAATAAAAAAAAAAGCGAAAAAGATATCAGGAAAACTTCGTTTGATTTTTTCTTGAATTTCAACTCTATCTATCGATTCATCTTTCCTGAAAAAAAAAAGAGATTCAATTCCGTCTTTTTTACAAAAAAATGTTTGAAAAAAAAAGACCTAGAAAAGAAAAAAAGGTCATTAAAAATAAGAAAGAAGAGTTTCATTAGACTTTATGAAAAGGTTTTTAAAAAGAAAACCTTTTTTTATTTACTTTACTATTCTAGGTATGCTGTGGGACGAAAGGATTCGAACCTTCGAATATCGGGACCAAAACCCGTTGCCTTACCACTTGGCCACGCCCCATACATACACTAATATAGTGTAATATTGATTTGGTTTTTTGTCAAGTGCCCCCCAAAGATCTGACACTAATATATATAAAATATATTTAGCTTATTATTCGGATTTTCATATGTGTAGATATAGAATTAAAGTGAATTTCTTGATCATAATATATAATTCAATTAAGATATTATATGAAAATGGGATTTCTTCTATTCTTTTTTACTTTTTGATTTGAGAATGAAAAGATTTTTGATTGGATAAGTTTAAAGACAGGTTTTTGGTCTACCTTACTTTAATCTTATTTTCGGAAATTTTGTTATCAAAAATATATTACTAACTCAGTCAAAATAGAATTATCTTCAAGAACAAAATTTTTGTTATGCTTAATTTTTTTAGTTTGATTTGTATCTGTTTTAATTCGGACCTTTATTCAAGCAGTTTTTTCTTCACAAAATTGCCAGAAGCCTATGCTTTTTTGAATCCAATCGTAGATGTTATGCCAGTAATCCCTGTGCTCTTTTTTCTATTAGCCTTTGTTTGGCAAGCTGCTGTAAGCTTTCGATAAGATCTTTAAATATTGTCCTAGATTTATTCGAGAAATCAATTCTAGCAATTCATAACATAAGATTAACTAAGTCTTCTAGTAGAAGCCCTCAATTCAAACATTGACGTTATTGTTTAGACGGGAGAAATTTGAATCACCCTAGTTCCTTCCTCATTTTCTTCGTTCTGATTTTTGCATTCGATTGAAAGAGACCCTACTTTATTAGAATTAGATTAGAGCCCACCGCAATACGCAATATAAAATCATAAGTCTGAAAGCTCATTTTTTTTAATAAAAGATTCTACTCTTATTAAAATCAAACTGAATTTAAAAAAAAAAAGCCTTTTCTCTTTCTAGTCTAGAAAGTACTTTATTTCTTAGTTTCAAAATATTTTTTGTGATATAAAATAAAAATAGAGAATCTATTTTCTTTTTTTTTTCAACCAAAAAAAGATCTTGGAGATTGTGTAATGCTTACTCTCAAACTCTTTGTCTACACAGTAGTGATATTCTTTGTTTCACTTTTCATCTTCGGATTTTTATCTAATGATCCAGGACGTAATCCTGGACGTGAAGAATAAAAATAAGGTTTTTTCTGACCTTGCTTGATTTTTGCATGTTCTTGGCATTTAATCTTTTCTACATCTTTAACTATTAAATGAAATAAAGTAAAAAGAAATATAAAATCAATTCAATTAAAAAAGTCATTTTGAAAGATAATAAAAATACCAAGCAATCAATGCGAGCGGAAAGAGAGGGATTCGAACCCTCGGTACAAAAAAATCGTACAACGGATTAGCAATCCGACGCTTTAGTCCACTCAGCCATCTCTCCAAATTGAAAAAAGGTAATTACTACCTTTATCCTATATTACAGAACAAGGAAGACTTGAAAGGTCCTTGTCTCCTTTTTTGAGTTCTCTTCATTATTTTGATTTTCTTTTTGAATTCCTTTAATTTCCAATTTTTATTTAATTTATTTATATTAATATGACTTTTTTTTTTATATTAATATAATATTACTTTTTATTTTAATCAATATTTTTTATTGATTGATATAATATAAACTAAACTAAATAAGACTGTTTCGACTTAATTTCGAAAATCCAATAGAGATTTCTTTTGTATTTTTCTAACTCTGAGTTAGAAAAATACAAAAGAAACTACTTCATTTCATTTGATTCAAAACTCAAAAACAAAAAGAGTTGGTATTGATATTGAAAGAAGAGCAATCCTAACCCTAATTAGAACTATTTCTACTTCTCTGATAGAGGACAAAATGATCTACAAATGATACAGAATTAATGATTTTTATTTTTTTTTTTTTTTTTCAGAATCTCGACGTGTTCCCTGAGGAAATACACTATATCAGCGCTCTAATTTTTATGATTCTTTTATGATCCTATGCTATGCCCCATACTATTACTCGACAAAAGGTTCATTTATATACGATAATCAGATCGTAGCGGGTATAGTTTAGTGGTAAAAGTGTGATTCGTTCTATCCTAATAGTTAAGGGATCCTTCGGCTCAGATTCCGACCAAAAACTTTATTTCTTAAAAGGATTTAATCTTTTCCCTCTCAATGAAAAACTCAAGGAAAAATAGACATTCTCATGATTTGGATCTAAGAAGCGATTATAGAAATTGAAAAAATTGGATTTTCAAATTATGAAACATAATTTTTGAAATTGGATCAAGCCTTCCAATGAAATAGGTATGAATAAAAGATCTATGGATAAAGAAAGACAGAAAAGTATATTTCGAATCGTAACTAAATCTTCCATTTTGATTGAAGCAAAATCCAATTAAGCATTAAACGATGACTTTGGTTTACTATAGACATCGACATCTTGTTTTAGCTCGGTGGAAACAAAATTCTTTTCCTAAGGATTTTATCAAATAGAAATAGAGGACGAAGTAACTAGAAAGATTATTAAAAAAAATCCCCCCATCTAATCTAGAGGGATTATCTAGAAAGCGCGTTATTTTGAACGCATTAAATTCAAACCAAGAGGCTGACATAGATGTTATGGGTATGGTTCGACTTTTTTTTGCGTGCGTCTTATTCTGCTATTATACCTGGAAATCTTTCCGTATTCCATAAAGGAGCCGAATGAAACCAAAGTTTCATGTTCGGTTTTGAATTAGAGACGTTCAAGATAATGAATCAACGTCGACTATAACCCCTAGCCTTCCAAGCTAACGATGCGGGTTCGATTCCCGCTACCCGCTCTATATACTCGTTAACCATTCTAGATAGCTAGAATAGAAAACCTTTCTAGCTATATTATTATATATTGATATAATAATCAATAGAATCTAAGCCTTTTTTTTTATTCGTTTTATTATTTATTAGCTAGTATACTAGTATAAATACATCTCTATAGATATTCCATCTATTTATTACAATATAAAAGAAACAATTTTATAATATAGAAAATCGAAATATATAATAGAAAAGGACTTTTATAATATCAAAAAAATGAAATATAAAAAATTTTGTATCTTCTAAAATTTCTTCTAGAATTTGGAATCTATATAGTTTTATATAGAGTTATTTTTGAGTTAGAGTTATTATAGATTTAAAGTTTTTTTATAGATTGA